AATAGTAAATTTAATCGAGGTATTCATTCTATGATAACTTTCAACTTTCCCTCTATTTTTGTTCCTTTAGTAGGCCTAGTATTTCCGGCCATGGCAATGGCTTCTTTATTTCTTTATGTTCAAAAAAACAAGATTGTTTAGATCTAATAGGACTAAATCTCATTTTTTTTTGAACTTAGATAAAAAAATATCTATTTATTTGAGTATGGTATAACATAGGGTTTCGGCTGAACAGAAATACAGAAATCGACCATATAGAAATGAAAGAGTTCTTATACATACAGAAAATAATATATGATATATGAGTCAATTTATTTTAGCTATTTTCCACTAGAATAAGGATTGGCGGATGTCTAAAATGGAAAGTCTATGTAGTAATATGTCTGCCACTATCCTTAGTAGGGCCATAAAGTGAAGAGACATTTTTCCATCTAACCCGTTTTATGAATTATTCCTAAGGGTTCATATCAAAATAGTGCTAGTTGATGAGAGTTATTTCGGCAACAAAAAAAGTAAAGTCAAATTCATTGGGCTATGCTTTCAATTCCAATAAACTGAAATCAGATCAAGTATGAGTTGGCGATCAGAACATATATGGATAGAACTTATAAAGGGGTCTCGAAAAATAAGTAATTTTTTCTGGGCCATTATCCTTTTTTTAGGTTCATTAGGCTTCTTATTGGTTGGAACTTCCAGTTATCTTGATAAAAATTTGATATCTTTTTTTCCGTCTCAACAAATCATTTTTTTTCCACAAGGGCTCGTAATGTCTTTTTATGGGGTCGCGGGTCTTTTTATTAGCGCCTATTTATGGTGTACAATTTCGTGGAATGTAGGTAGTGGTTATGATCGATTCGATAGAAAAGAAGGAATAGTTTGTATTTTTCGTTGGGGATTTCCTGGAAAAAACCGTCGTGTCTTCCTCCGATTTCTAATAAAAGATATTCAGTCTGTGCGAGTAGAAGTTAAAGAGGGTATTTATGCTCGTCGTGTTCTTTATATGGAAATCCGAGGCCAGGGGGCCATTCCCTTGACGCGTACGGATGAGAATTTTACGCCACGAGAAATTGAACAAAAAGCGGCTGAATTGGCCTATTTTTTGCGTGTCCCAATTGAAGTTTTTTGAGAAATAAAGAATTAATGCTTTATCAACAGTAAAGAAAAAGTAACGAACCCTCTTTGTTCTCTAATATAACTTCACTGAAGTTTCTTCAGAACGTTGATTTGAGTCAAAGCAAAGCAGCGGCGGACATAACAACCCTAAAACGAAACTCTTTTTGGGGGGTTTTTATGCATATGGAAATACACTCAATTCAGCAACAAAACAAGTAACGAATCGAAATATTGGAATTGATACTTTAGATCCAGATGAATCATATCTTGTTTTGTCAATTTTTTATTTTACCGTATCTTTATTATCCTTTTCTTTTTTTTGTGCTATTTGATTACCAAACAATTGGGTCGCTTATAACAATACCTATTAATGGATTTTTTTATATATAAGTTTAAGTTATTCTTTCGCGCATTCATCGAAAGGCGGTACTTGTTTCGAATTTGACTTTGACCAATTGAGATATCTGGAAATAAGGTTTTGTATTATTTCTTTTTTAATTCTATTACTTCATTTGAATTCGAAGTGGATTTTTATTCTCTATTTTTATTTTTTATATTTATATATTCAAGGACTAATCTCGGAATCCCCCCCAAAACAGTGAATAGACTCCTAGACTCAACGCCTTGCAATAGAACTTATGCTTCATAGAAATATTAGATTGCATAGAGTCGGCGAATGAGGTAATTTCATTCACAATTCACAAATTAAAATGGCACAAAAGAAAGTATTTACTCCTCTTATATATCTTGCATCTGTAGTAGTTTTGCCCTGGTGGATTTCTAATAAAAGTCTGGAATCTTGGGTTATTTATTGGTGGAATACTAACCAATCCGAAACTTTTTTGAATGATATTCAAGAAAAGAATATTCTAGAAAAATTTATAGAATTAGAAGAACTAGTCCTCTTGGACGAAATGATCAAGGAATACTCGGAGACACATATACAAAAGCTTCGTATAGGAATGCACAAAGAAACGATCCAATTAATCAAGATATACAACGAGGATTTTATCCATACGATTTTACATTTCTCGACAAATATAATCTCTTTCATTATTCTAAGTGGTTATTCTATTCTGGGTAATGAAGAACTCGTTATTCTTAACTCTTGGGCTCAAGAATTCTTATATAACCTAAGCGATACAATAAAAGCTTTTTCTATTCTTTTATTAACTGATTTATGTATCGGATTTCATTCCCCCCACGGGTGGGAACTAATGATTGGTTCCGTTTACCAAGATTTTGGATTTGTTCATAACGATCAAATTATATCTGGTCTTGTTTCTACCTTTCCAGTTATTCTAGATACAATTTTTAAATATTGGATTTTCCGTTATTTAAATCGGCTATCTCCGTCACTTGTAGTGATTTATCATTCAATGAATGA